GAGTTGAGGGGAAATTTCCAACTACATGTCTTAGTCTTTGTCAATAATCCATATTTGTAGCAATGAAATATTATTGTTCCTCACCCAAGCAATAAGATAAAGGGTTGATTACAAATTGCTATAATCTAGATTATGTATAATTTTATAAAGGGCCAGAAATCCCTTGTTTACGTATCATTAGGAAATGCATTAACATAAATACGGCAGTAAGAAGAGGTAATACAAAAGTGTGTAAACTATAAAAACGAGTCAAAGTGGACTGTCCCACACTAGCACTTCCGCGTAATAACTCTACCAAAGGCGATCCTATTACCGGAATTGCTTCAGGCACGCCTGTTACAATTTTTACTGCCCAATACCCAATTTGGTCCCAAGGTAAAGAATAACCTGTTACACCAAAAGATGCGGTCAATACAGCCAGAACCACACCTGTAACCCAAGTCAATTCGCGAGGTTTTTTAAAACCCCCGGTGAGATACACACGAAATACGTGCAGGATTGTCATTAGGACCATCATACTTGCCGACCATCGATGAACCGATCGAATTAACCACCCGAAGTTAACTTCCGTCATTATGTATTGAACAGAGGCAAAAGCCTCAGTAACGGTCGGGCGGTAGTAAAAAGTCATAGCAAACCCTGTCGCTACTTGTACTAAAAAACAAATGAGCGTAATTCCTCCCAGACAATAAAATATGTTGACATGAGGAGGAACGTATTTACTAGTTATATCATCTGCAATCGCCTGAATCTCGAGACGTTCTTCGAACCAATCGTAGACTTTATTGAGATAGGTAAACCAAGAGAACTCCCCTCTGAGAACCGTATATGAGAATTTCATCTCGTACGGCTCAAACAAAACCACCCCAATACTGGTATGGAATAGAAAATTGGAAACTTCTTAATTTTTTGATTCAATCTTATCTAAAAATACGAAAGAATAAAAATCAGAAAGCTTTTCTTTGTGGTTCTAATTAGAATTAGAATGCCAAAAAATCAAGTCGACTCGCTTATCTTTATGTTGATCGTTACAGGCCTCTTGAATCTTCTATTTACCTATTTCATTTTCTTTGATTTGTTATTTTGAGTTGTATGTAATGCAGCTTTACTTTTGTTTTCTTTGATAGGAATTTTCTTGTTAAGACCCTATGAATCAATTGAAACCTCAGATTCATACTAGAACCACGATGATTCAATAAAACCTTCAAACTAAGTCCAAAGATTCCATGAGTAAGAATCCTTGGATCATCATTTATTCAAGTTTGTGCTTTGCGTAAAATAAAAGCAGAAATGGGGAATTTGAAAGAAGAAAAATCTTGCAATTGAAAATTTTTTCTTTGGAAAAATTTTTTGAATCCGGCCAAGGGGTCTGAATATTAAGTATGAATCATAGTTCGAATACTTCGTGATCTATTTCATATATTCCGTGCTCCAGATACTCGAATGAATATCCGACGGAGTAAAACCATCTCGATCAAGACGACAGACCTATGCTCTGTACTATCAATAGGATCAATTCGAACAAGTCGCACACTCATATTCCGGAAATACAGAAATGAAAAATTCGCGGTCGAACTACCAATCAACTAAAATCAAAAGCCGATACCTAAATGCTTATTTAAAAGGTAGTATTTTGTGATTCTTGTAAATTTCATTCTAATTCAGTGAAATTCCGTCCAGTAAAACGGACGAATTATAAATCTCCAAAATAATAGATAGGAATACCGCAAATAAAGCCATTGCGACTGCCATCAAAGGAGTAGTTCCCCATCCAGGAGCTACTTTACCATATTCCGAATTCAAGGGTTTCAACAACCCCCCTGCAGAAGTTCTTTTTGGACGAGCTCTAGAACTACCCTCAACTGTTTGTGTAGCCATAAATCCTATTTTGTATTGATTGAGATCTGTTGACTTTGTATACCATTCCGTTGTAAATAAACGATCTTATCATGGATCCAGTGTGGTCTTGAAATTCTATAATAATGGAAACAGCAACCCTAGTCGCCATCTCTATATCTGGGTTACTTGTAAGTTTTACTGGGTACGCCTTATATACCGCTTTTGGGCAACCCTCTCAACAACTAAGAGATCCATTCGAGGAACACGGGGACTAGTTGAAGTCGAAGTAATGGGCCTCCCAATATTGGGAGGCCCATTACTTCAATTGATATAAAAAAAAATCATTTTGTTTTTTTAGTTGGAACTTTAGGCGGTTCTCGAAAAAAGATAGCGAAAAAAATGATCCCTAAAGTCGAGACTAAGAGGAATGTATAAACCAATGCTTCCATAAATTCGATCGTGGTTTCCAATTATAGCTTCCATACCTGTTTATTTGGGATCATCCCCCGGATTAAAGAAAAAAAGAATCAAAAAGGGCGGCGATTTAAATCCATATTTCTCCAGTACCTTATACCTTATTTAAAATAAAAAGCACAAATCGAAAATAGAAGCAGAAGCGAGAAACTAAAATAGCAGAGCAATGCTGCATCAGACTACTTGTCTTCTTGTAGTTGGATCTCCAAGTTTTTGGAATACTCCAAATTCCACTTGAGCGTCCAAATCCGGGTCAATACCAGCAAAAACATCTCTGAACAAGGTTCTAGCACCATGCCAAATGTGTCCGAAGAAGAAAAGCAGAGCAAATGAAGCGTGTCCAAAGGTAAACCAGCCCCTTGGGCTGCTACGAAAAACACCATCGGATTTCAAAGTAGCACGATCTAATTCAAAAATTTCACCCAATTGAGCACGTCTAGCATATTTTTTCACAGTAGCAGGATCACTATAACTCACGCCATTCAGCTCGCCACCATACAACTCAACGGTTACACCTACTTGTTCGACACTATACTTCGATTCTGCCCTTCGAAAAGGAACGTCGGCTCTAACAATTCCATCTCCGTCTACCAAAACAACTGGAAATGTTTCAAAAAAAGTAGGCATACGACGTACAAAAAGTTCACGCCCTTCTTTATCTCTAAATATAGGGTGGCCTAACCACCCGACAGCTATTCCATCCCCGTTATCCATTGAACCCGCTCTGAATAATCCCCCTTTCGCAGGATTATTTCCGATGTAATCATAAAAAGCTAATTTTTCAGGAATTTTAGACCAAGCTTCTGATAAACTTTGATTTTCGGCTAGTCCAGCACTGACTCTTCGATATATTTCTTGCTGAAAGTATCCCTGATCCCATTGATAACGGGTGGGACCAAATAATTCGATGGGGGTAGTCGCTGACCCATACCACATAGTTCCAGCAACAACAAACGCTGCAAAAAAGACAGCAGCGATGCTGCTGGAAAGAACGGTTTCAATATTGCCCATACGTAATCCTTTGTATAAGCGTTGTGGCGGGCGGACGCTGAGATGGAATAAGCCTGCTAATATGCCCAATGTCCCTGCCGCAATATGATGAGAGGCTATTCCTCCTGGAACAAAAGGATCAAAACCTTCCACACCCCATGCTGGATTTACAGATTGTACCTTTCCAGTTAGTCCATACGGATCAGACACCCATATTCCAGGACCATACAATCCTGTTACATGAAATGTCCCAAAACCAAAGCAAGCCACTCCTGAGAGAAATAAATGAATTCCAAAGATTTTAGGCAAATCCAAAGAACGCTTTCCTGTACGGTCATCAACAAATATTGCTAGATCCCAATACACCCAATGCCAGATAGCTGCCAAGAAGCACAAGCCGGAAAACACAATATGTGCCCCCGCTACACCTTCGTAACTCCAAATACCCGGATTCGTTACCGTCCCCCCTGTAATACTCCAACCACCCCATGAATCGGTTATTCCTAAACGAGTCATGAAGGGTATAACGAACATGCCTTGTCTCCACATTGGATCAAGAACTGGATCGGAGGGATCAAAAACAGCTAATTCATATAGAGCCATTGAACCGGCCCAACCCGCAACCAGGGCTGTATGCATTATATGGACAGCAATCAAACGACCGGGATCATTCAATACGACGGTATGAACACGATACCAAGGCAAACCCATGGGACTACCCCTTATATTAATAAAAAATAGACACTATGTAACTTTATTGCATTGAAAAAAACTATGCTATGTACCCCTTTTTTCAGGGGATTATCTCGAAAAAGGGATTAATATTAATATTTGTTCTATTATTTTTGTAATAATGGAAGAGTTCGGTTCGTAGGAAAAAAGAGAAGCAGATCTATTCTATACTCGATAAGTACCAATACGCAATGGGGGTTGATTCCCTTTTCTATGAGTGAATGTATCCATATTTGGTCATCATTCAAAAGACTTATTCGTAAAAATTTTCCTTTATTTTATGAACTTCGTCAATCTATGTATAAACTAAGATAACGGCCACTAGTATTAAGACAAGAAGCCCATTATTACGCTTCCACATCAAAGTGAACTAGAGTACTTAATTCTTTTTCTTTCATTTTATGCCTATTGGTGTTCCAAAAGTACCTTATCGAAGTCCCGGGGACAAGCATCCATCTTGGGTTGACATATAGTGCGACTTGTCAGATCTATTGGGTCATATGGGATTTCCCCGTTCTCTCCCCCGATCGAGATATCCTCTGTTTCGCCCAAAAAATTGATTGAATTATCAAAAATTTGTAGCGTGAAATGCAATGAAGTGCAATTAGATCTATTTCGTGAGGAAGCATCCAGATTAATATTAGCAATAAATCAATTTTATGGTCGTCTTGGCTGGACCAATAAAATGAGGTATCCAGGCTCCGTTTAGAAAAACCCAATTGGTAATCTATCTATGATTATTACTTATATCATAAACGATTCCTTTATTCGAAAAGCGATCTCAAACTGTTAATCAACGGAATACTAAATATGATGAATATGTCAAATATTTGGCGGAAGACATGAAAGAAATGAATTAAAAAAAGGGGGAAGTCATAGCAAAAAAGAGACGTGGTATTGGGGTCATTTGTCCTATATGTGCAAATCAAAATCGGGCAAATCCTTACTCGGAGTAGAGCAGAAACCTAAAAAAATGTAAGAAGCCCATTCAATTCAGGAACAAGAAAATGGCATCGTGATTTTTGGATCGGATCTCGATGAAAAAATACATCAATGAAAAGTTAGTTCGATAAGTCGATAAGTTTAGTGAATTGCTTTTTTATATTAGAATATTATAGGTCTAGGAAACCGGCTAAACTCATTGTTCTTGAAAAACGGAAGAAAAGCCCCTCGATAGGAGCGAGGAAAAAAGAAAGGAAAGGGGCTAGGAGCTACACATTGATTTGTTTTTCGCAAGTTTTGTTGAACCGTATGCATCAAAAGATGCCTGTACGGCTCCGAAGGGATACAGTTTTATCCTAATCAACCGACTTTATCGAGAAAGATTACTTTTTTTAGGTCAAATGGTTGAGAGCGATATCTCGAATCAACTTATTGGTATTATGGTATATCTCAGTATAGAGAACGAGACCAAGGATTTGTATTTATTTATCAACTCTCCTGGCGGATGGGTAATACCCGGGATAGCAATTTATGATACTATGCAATTTGTGCGACCCGATGTACAGACAATATGCATGGGATTGGCCGCCTCCATGGGGTCTTTTCTCCTGGCCGCCGGAGCAAGTACCAAACGTCTAGCATTCCCTCACGCTTGGCGCCAATGAGTTTTTTATTTGAGAGAAAAAAGAAGACTATGCCTTCGCCATATGAATTCTTAATATTAAGTAATAATAGCATGGCACTTCGAATTCGATATGAAAATTGTTAGTGTTTTTTTTTTTTTTTCAAAATATTTGATTATGTATCGAAGCAGTAGTATGAGATAAAGTAAGGGGTATTCCGAGTTTATCTTACCTATCGGAGGCCTATTGCAGCGCCACAAACCGTTTTCACGCCAGAAGGTTCTTAACAATTAACAAGATTTATGGTATGAAAGAGTACGAAAATAAAAAAAGAAGATTATTTTTTATTTATTTCTTTTTTTATTTTTCAAATAAAAATCAAAAAGAAACTTTGGGATTGCTGAATCACAAACGAAATAAATATATAAAGCAACGGAGCCATCATAGTATTTTTGAACTCCTCAAAAAAAAGAAGGGTGGTAATTGGATCATTTACCCATCTGGGTATAATAGAACCCCCTTTTTATCCTTGTTTGATGAAGGGTAAAAATCAAATTCCATTGGCGAGCCGTATGCAATGCGAAAAAGTGCCCGTACGGTTGTTCAATTCTATCTTTTTCTTTATCTCTTCCCCTCCGACGAATCGTGCGAGATAGAGGAACTTTTTATTATGTTATAATATATCATCAGGGTCATGATCCATCAACCTATTGGCGCTTTTTATGGGGCACAAACGGGAGAATTTATCCTGGATACGGAAGAACTACTGAGACTGCGCGAAATCCTTACAATGGTTTATGTACAAAGATCGGGCAAGCCCTTATGGGTTGTATCCGAAGACATGGAAAGGGATACTTTTATGTCAGCAACAGAAGCCCAAGCTCATGGACTTGTTGATCTTGTAGCGGTTGGATAAAACATAGCAGTCACTTTTTAAGGGTTTAATATTCTATTAAACATAAACAGAAGAAATTCAGAATCATCCGGTTAGGATCGATCTAAACCAGCCCATAATGGATAATTCAGCATGCCAACTATTAAACAACTTATTAGAAACCCAAGACAGCCAATCAGAAATGTTACCAAATCCCCCGCTCTGCGGGGATGCCCTCAGCGCCGAGGGACATGTACAAGGGTGTATGTGCGACTCGTTTCAATCATGGGCTGAGACAAAACAAAAGAAAGAAAACCTTTTTTAAGTATCAATGATCAGTACCTGTGAATCGGATAGAATCGAAGAAAAAGAACTCCATTCACTATCTAAAAAAAGATCGATCTATCATATCTTTCTATTGTGTATGAAATTTATGGTTTCCACTGGCGCAAATTCCACCACCTCAAATTGCAATTAATTTAAGGTGAGAAAGAATTCCCCATTGGTAACAAATAGTTATCCATTAAGCGGGGGAAATACTATAAAAAAGCAGAAAGATTATCTTTCTACTCTTGCAAGAACGGACTAACAAGGTCAGCTACCCCACCAATCTTCATAATTAAATACCGTTACTGTATAAGGTCTATCTCGTTATGAAAGACCTATTACTAGAAAATTCATGGGTAGAGCCGAAGAGTGGTAACTGTACAAGTTACCAATAGAATTGATTAAATGAAGGAAGTGGCTCCGGTGTATAGAGAGGGCCTCACCGTTTAAGAAGTAATCATAGAGACGACGGAACCCACAATTTCTTTATCTATTTACTACTTTCGTTTTTTTTTACTATTTTCTTTCCAATGCCTCGACAAAAGGTAAAAGCGTGGTCGGGAAGGTTAGAGTAGCAAAAGCCATTGGAATTTTTATTTTATAAATTGGAAGAGTCCGTTTTGTTATTAATAGACTAGGAAAGGGGAAAAGAATAACTGAAAGAAAGGAAATCCATTAGTTATTCATCAAAGTTTCATTTATTCAATGACCAGAATTAGACGAGGATATATAGCTCGGAGACGTCGAACAAAAATGCGTTTATTTGTATCAAGCTTTCGCGGGGCTCATTCACGACTTAGCCGAACAATTACTCAACAGAAAATAAGAGCTTTGGTTTCGGCTCATCGCGATAGAGATAGGAAAAAAAGGGATTTTCGTCGTTTGTGGATCACCCGAATAAATGCAGTAATTCGCGGAAATCTGGTATCCTATAGTTATAGTAGATTAATATACAATCTGTATAAGGCGCAGTTGGTTCTTAATCGTAAGATACTTGCACAAATAGCTATATCAAATAGGAATTGTCTTTATATGATTTCCAATGAGATTCTAAAATACGGAAATTGGAAGGAATCCATTATAATTTTTAAACGGAGTTCTCTGGAGAATGAACTCCAGTAAGAGGAAGGTAGAGTAGAAATAATATGATAAAGTCGTCAAAATGAGCGAACACGCTCAATAAAAAAAAAGATTGATTTTATTCTTCTTTCCCAATTCTTTTTTTTCTTACGGCACGGCTGCTTCGCAGATTTTTTGAACAAAACATCCATCTGTGTTTGAGTTTGGATTGGAATTTTTATTTAATTGACGAGTAAGCCTATTTTTTTCTGGTTCGAAGACCGGGAGGTTTAGCGGTCAACCCACTTCTTTCAAATTGTTTCTCATTATTAAGAAAAGGTAACGAAGATAAAATACGAGCTTGTTTTATAGCAATAGTAATTAATCGTTGTTCTTTTAAGGTCAATCTATTCACCCGTCTAGATAATATTTTTCCTTGTTCACTAAGAAATCGACTAATTAAAGTCATGTTTCTATAATCAATTCGATCCCCCGATTGGATCGGGGGCAAACGCCTACGAAAAGATCGCTTGGATTTAAGAAAGAGTCGCTTGGTTTTATCCATAATTTGTTTATTCCTTATCCCTAAAATCCCATTTCGATGAAATCAAAAAATGATTTATAGAATCAATTATAGGATTTGGTTTGTCTAGATTTATTTATTTGTTTTTATTTAAATATATGAAATAATCTAGATATATATCTATATTATTTTTTCATGTCCCTTGGAAGGGTGACACAAAAGCACGCGGCTTGACTCTATCTATTTTTTTATCTCCCCATGAAGTGTATGCTTGTAACAATAGGGACAGAATTTTCTCAATTCCAATCGACTGGGTGTATTGTGTCGATTCTTTTGAGTAATATATCTGGAAATACCCCTTGATTCCTTATTAACGCCGTTTCGAACACAACTAGTACATTCCAAAATAACCCTTACTCGGACCTCTTTACCCTTGGCCATGAACCTCCTTGGGGTTTTTGATTCACCCAACTTTTCTATTTTCCGCCCCGCAACGAATAAGAAGCACGGGACAAAAAAATAGAAGTTGCTAACCACTCAAAAAAAACTTATGAAATAAAGATTTTCTTGCAATCAATATAGTAAATAAATAGTAAATAAAAATAATAAGTAATACAAGAATTTCTAACTATATTGCTAAATCGCAGTCCAGTATTTCATTTAAGGATCTTGTAGTGGAGGATACTCTTACCCTAGCCATATTTTGATTTCCGTTTTCTTTTACCTGTCTATTTGCTTTTAACTGGATAATTAATGATTAATTTAATCAGAGCCTGAACCCAGGTTTCGCTGAGGTTGAAGCCACCTTTTTTCTTTTGCTTTCCTTCTTTCTATTCTTTCTAATTGTAAAACAAAAAAAAAAAAACGAAAAGAGGGGAAAGAGAGATTAGTCACAAGTATTTGATTCTAGCTCTAATCTTCTTCACCCCGTTCCAGTTCAATAACTAGAATGAAAAAAACGGAAATGTCAATGCGTCAGGGAATAAACGGTTGATTTCTATCAATAACCCTGCTAAAGACCCGAACCATAGAGTACTTAGTACCGGTGCCACGGAAAGATATGTTTTTAGATCTCGCATTGAAAATCCTCCTTCTTTTTTGTTTTTGTATTCCCTATTGGAATATATTATGGTAAGAGATGTATATGTAGTTAAAGGCCCACTTGTATTTGTGCGCGGAATCCCTAATTCAAATTGAAATGCGCAATGATTCGGTATATAAGATTTGATTTTCTTTTTTTTTTTTTTTTTTCTTAAAAAAGAAAATGGGTCACTTTACGCCCGCGAATTCCCAAGAAAAATAATTTATTATTAATTATTATTATATGGTATATGATATGAGATCAAAAACAAGAAAAGGCAAGATCCATTTTGCATATCACTAGAGGGAATAAAAAATAAGGATGTGGAAAACAAGACAGGGATTCTTTACAATGATATTGTAGGCCAATTGAAAGGGATGTAGCGCAGCTTGGTAGCGCGTTTGTTTTGGGTACAAAATGTCACGGGTTCAAATCCTGTCATCCCTACCAATTACCGCTCAGAGCAGCAGTAACGCGAGATCCTTTTTTTTTTAGATCGATTTCATTTTGACAGACATAAATTTATATTTTATGAT